TTCCTCGAATATGTCATTGAGAGGTAAAGGATTACATCCTTTTAAGAAATAAAGTTTTTGATCGGAATATGAATCAAACCGAAAGACCCCTTAACTATTAAGAGGGTTATATAGAACGAATCACACTTTTACCACTAAACTATACCCGCTACAATGTGATTATTATACAAAAATGGACCTTTTGTCGAACAGGGGAATTAGGCGTAATCAAGATAGGATCATAAAAGAATCATGAAAATTAGAGTGTTGACGTTTTTCGTGGGGGAATTCAAATTTCATGAGATTCGGAAAAGAGGGCTCATTTAAATAACTAAATAACAAGTTCTATCTTTTCTTTTGCTGGAGGAGTTTGATAGATACGGCTCGCCAAAACCACTGAAATCATAACATAAAAATGCATTGTGTAAGAATCCATAGTTTCATTTTTTGATTCCAGTAGGGTCGTCAAGTAAATAAAAAAGGAAGACAGAATAATAAGAAATGACACTTTGATTTTATATAATAAGAAAGGAAAAAGTCCTTCGTCTTTTTGTTGTTGCTTTAATAGCAAGCATTTTTGTTTTCAAATCAGATAAATTATTTTAGATTTTATCTAGGATTCGTTGGAACAAAAAAAAGGCCCGGCTAGGTATTGACCAGGCCAGGCCATGGGAATAAAAGGAACAAAATCAAAGCAACGAGGCCTTCTTTATTTTTCTTTATATTTTTTCTTTCTATTGGACCTTTCGAGCCCTTACTTTATCTAAATTGCTGAGAAAAGTTGTACATAATATAAAGAAAGAGAAAGAAAGACTTTTTTCAATCCTTACTTCATGTGTAATGTAACATAGTAATAATAATTATCTTTTTCAATTGGGAGAGATGGCTGAGTGGACTAAAGCGGCGGATTGCTAATCCGTTGTACGAGTTATTCGTACCGAGGGTTCGAATCCCTCTCTTTCCGTTGATGATTGATTTATCTTTCAAATTTCGCAAACCCTTTTTTATTTTATTCTTCACGCCCAGGATTACGTCCTGGATCATTAGATAGGAATCCAAAGATGAAGAGAGAAACAAAGAATATCACTACTGTGTAAACGAAAAGTTTGAGAGTAAGCATTACACAATCTCCAAGATCATTTTTGGGAAAAAACGAGAAAAGAGAATAGATCCTCCATTTTTATACCACATATTCTATTTTGACACCAAGAAATGAAGTGCTTTCTAGAAATAGAAAAGCATTTTTCGAAATGAAAATTCATTTGTAATAAGAGTCTTTCATTACCAAAAATTTCTTTCATATCCACAATTAGATATTGTGGAGGACCCTAATAGGGTTAGGGTCTTTCATTGGAAAAAAGGTCAGAATGGGGAAATGGGGCGAGCCTAATTTTGATTTATCGCGGCTATCCCAGACTTTCCATGTTTGAATCGAAGGTTCATACTGTAAGACTTAGTTGATCTTATTAATTGTATTTGTATTGTTAGAATTTTTTTCTCGAATAAATCATGAATTTCCTAGGCATAGTATTAAAGATTTCATCGAAAACTTACAGCAGCTTGCCAAACAAAGGCTAAGAGAAAAAAGAACAAAGGTATGACTGGCATAACATCTACGATTGGATTCAAAAAAGCATAGGCCTCGGGCAATTTGGCGAATAAAAGACTACTCGAATAAAGGGCAGAATTAAGACAGATACAGATCAAACTAAAGATATTAAGCATAACAGACATTTTTTTCTTGGAGATAATTGCATTTTGATTGAGTTATTGATATAAGTAAAAATCAAGTAAGGTAGAAAAAAACCTTCTTTTTCTTTGAACCTACCCAATCAAAAATCCTCCAATTCTCAAAAGAGAATAGAAGAAATCATACTTTCTTTCATACAATATCTTAATTGAATTATATGTAATGATCAATAAATTCAGTTGAATTCTATATCTACACGTGTCAAAATCCTAGCAAGAATCTAATCTGTTCTATAAAGATTTTCTATAGATATTTGGACCGGAATTGACGAACACCCAATACCAATATTATTCTTTATGAGTGTTGAATAGAAATCTATCGAATAGAAATCGAAATGGGGCGTAGCCAAGTGGTAAGGCAACGGGTTTTGGTCCCGCTATTCGGAGGTTCGAATCCTTCCGTCCCAGAGCATATCCGTTCTATCATAATTTTATCAGAATAAAGATTGCATTGCTTTTTGAAACAACATTCTGTTTAAAGGCCTAATATTGGATAGAATGTGATTATTGTTTCTTTTCTTATTTTTAATGATTCTTCTCTGAATCATATCATCAAAAACTGAACTTAATCGAGTTCAAATGACATGCTGATGTAACTGAATATATTTGTGATCCAAGTAAGATGGGAACATAGATCACAAGAGTTTGAATTCAAAAAAGTAGGGCGGGCTTTTGTCCTATGCTCATTTCCTTCATATTGAAGGAAATTAGTTACTTAGAAAAACCTGACGTCCCATATCTATTTGAATTTTCAAAGATCCTTTTTGAATCGAAATGCGAAAGAGCCTATCTTACCTATCTTTTATTCCCTATCATTTAAAGTATCCCAATTATGAATGTTCTAATGTTCTGCGGATCTCTGAATTCTAAACAAGAGTAAGAGGGGGTTCTTGGTACTAATGAAATTCACTCAATGGGATTAAGTCTCTTAAGACTGGGTTAGGGTAAAATAAAAAATAGGAGCAGAGGACAAGGACTTAATCTGGACTTGTTTGTCTTTGTCCCTAGACAAGATAGTCCGCATTCCGTAAAAAAGGATCCTTTTTTATTTATGACTCATCATTCCCATAGAATTTGGGGAGTAGATAGGCGTTAATCAGCAATCAGCAATGGAAGGTATTAATTTGAATATCTGTGTCTGTCCAAATTGCATTAACAAAGAATCAAGTTACATATGTAACCGATGTATTTTCTTTGAACTTTTTAAGTATTTCGTGTTTGGCTCTAATGAATAATTGTAAATCCATGTAATGATTGAGACGGGGGGGTGATTCATACATTTTATTCATTTTACTTTATGGCAAGATTGCAGAAAGATTACTTAACCCCAGGTTAAATAAAATACATATAAAATTACAATGAGGAAATGCTTAGCTTATATGTATGTATTGTTATCGTTCGATTTCATTCTATTTCAGTAACAACAGTCTTTCGGTTTTTGTGAAAAAGAATTGTAATCCCTTCTATGTGAAAATGGAAATATTTCACTTTAACATAGAATATCCATAACAGTGACAGTTGTTCAGTCTATCTGATAGATACGAAAACCCCCTATTCGTTCATCTGATTGAAAAAATAAGAATCGAAAGAATAAGGACCTAACTCTTCCCTTACATCAGTCTTTTTTAGCCATCTCATGAAAAAAACGAAATTGGCTTTATTGTTAGATCTATTTATTTGCTTTAAATTATTGATGATTCAATTCGAAAAGAAACAGAGATTTAGCTTTCTTATGATGATCAAATGTAATCTTTAAAGATGGGGCCTTGCTAAGATTTTTTCAGAAAAATCTTCACCATCTATGTATTATGTATAGAAAAAAAAGTATAGATTACTATGTCTATGTACCGACTGAACCAATGACTATTCATGATTCCATAATTGAATCAATTCCATACTGGTTCCAAATTAGAGGAATGTTATGGTAAAACTTCGTTTGAAACGATGTGGTAGAAAGCAACGTGCGACTTGAAGGACACGATCCGGTGTGGATTCTTAGTCTTACATCCACCATTTTTTATAGGTTTATATAGGAATGAAGGTGCTCTTGGCTCGACATCGTTTGTTCTCTTCCACTACAACCCCTCTTTTTTGTTGGGTTGTAATGTAAATAGTACATGATGGAGCTCGAGTAGAAAGTATTGATTCATTTCTCAGGGGCAAGGATCTAGGGTTAATGCCAATCAATAAATTGGAACAACTTCGTAAGTAGATCTTCGATATAGAAATCGAAAGGATCCGATTCGAGCAAGTTTTCAATTCCAAAAGCAAATTTGTTGGAATTGATAAAACCCTTTGGATCCAAAGTGTATCACGCGGGAATCAATCGTTCATATGATTCTTTGATAGAAAGAAATCACAAAAAGGGTATGTTGCTGCCATTTTGAAAGGATTAAGAAGCACCGAAGTAATGTCTAAACCCAATGATTTAAAACAAAGATAAAGGATCCCAGAACAAGGAAACGCCGTTTCCATTGTCTTAATAACTGGATCAGAATAAAGAATCAAAATAGATTTTCAACGAGACAAACAAAAAAGGGGGTTAAAGACCACTCAAAAAATGAAATTGCCTAAAGATTTTCCTTTGAGCTATTTTTGATAATTTTCCAACTTGAGTTATGAGTACAAATGATTTTTTTTTCAAGAGGGAAGAAGAAAAAAATGAGTTTAATCACAGTCTAATTGATTTTATGGATCCTTTTGCCATTCGTTAGAATTCTATACATAGAAAAAACTTCGAATCATTTTTTCTCGAGCCGTACGAGGAGAAAACTTCCTATACGGTTCTAGGGGGGTATTGTTCATCTACATCTATCCCAATGAGCCGTCTATCGAATCGTTGCAATTGATGTTCGATCCCGAAGAGAGGGAAGAGATCTTCGGAAAGTGGGTTTTTATGATCCGATAAGGAATCAAACTTATTTAAATGTTCCTGCTATTCTCTATTTCCTTGAAAAAGGTGCTCAGCCTACAGGAACTGTTCAGGATATTTTAAAGAAGGCGGAGATTTTTAAGGAACTTCTCCCTAATCAAATGAAATTCCATTAAGGAAATAAAAAAGGGGGGTAGTGATTCGTATATAACTTTGTATAACTTTTCTATACTATGTTTTTTTTATTTCCCCCTTTCTTGTTCTATTCGTATCTATTTCTCATTGCTTCCGTAGAATCCCATGTTTTATAACGACAAAACCCTATTTGATTGATCCTAGAAATAGAAAATTCTGGCATTCCCTTCAATGGGGCGTTTTCGTTGGAACTCTACTAACAAGT